CCACGTTCTACCGAACTGAACTAAGAGCGCTTTATTATCACAATAAATATTTTGTAACCTCAATTTATCTTGCATATATATATATACTATAAAAAATAAAAATGAAATATTTATTTAATTATGTATGTACAATTTTATTAATTGATCTCAATTGATCCCTCGTTACTGCTCAGAAGATAAGTAATAGGTAGGGATGACAGGATTTGAACCCGTGACATTTTGTACCCAAAACAAACGCGCTACCAAACTGCGCTACATCCCTTTCAATTGGTCTACAGTGTCATTGTAGAGAATCCCTGTCTTGTTTTCCACATCTTTATTTCCTACATTGATATACACAAACTATCTTATCATTTCTTCCTTCTTCCTTTTGGTCTCATATATCATATAACAAACATATAATATGGTAAAAGACTTATATAAAGTATGAAATAAATATGAAATCTACCACAAAAAATTAATATTTTTTTGGAATTTAAGGCGGAAATGGACGTATTTTTTTCTTTTAATAAATATCTATTTTGTACATTTCAATTTGAATTTGGAACTCCGCGTACAAGTGGTAAGTCATTAACTACATATACACATCCGGTCATATATGTATTACCATTATGTATTACAAATTACAATAAAATTACAATAACGAATACAGAAAGAGGAGTTTTTAAAATGCGAGATCTAAAAACATATCTCTCCGTGGCACCGGTAGTAAGTACTCTATGGTTCGGTTCTTTAGCAGGTTTATTGATAGAGATCAATCGTTTTTTTCCGGATGCGTTGATATTCCCCTTTTTTTCATTCTAGCTATTGATATGGGAAGGGGGAAGAAGATTAGAGATACAATCAAATATCTGTAACTAATCCCTACCCCTCCCTTCTTTTTTTTCTTTGTTTTTTCTTTTTTTCTTTTTTTACTTATTCTTTCTAAAAAAAAAAAAAAAAACAAAGAAAAAGCGGTTTCACCCTCAGTGAAACTATGAACTCGGGCTCAGGCTCAAATTAAATTAATAATAGAATGGAAATGCGGTGGTTGGGGCAACAATATCATACAAGATACTTAACTGAAAATGAAATACTGTACGGCAATTAAAAATTATAAATATAGTTAGAAATAATTATATTACTTATTATTTATTACTATATTGATATTGATTGCAACAAAATATTTCTTTCATAATTTGATTTCGAGTTACCTGCTTCTATTTTTGTGTCCTTTCTTCTTCCTTGCTTCGGGTCGGAAAATTAAAGAATTGAGTGAATCAAAAACCAAAGGAGGTTCATGGCTAAGGGTAAAGATGTCCGAGTAACGGTTATTTTGGAATGTACCAGTTGTGTTCGAAATCGTGTTAATAAGGAATCAATGGGCATTTCCAGATATATTACTCAAAAGAATCGACACAATACGCCTAGTCGATTGGAATTGAGAAAATTCTGTCCCTGTTGTTACAAACATACGATTCATGGGGAGATAAAGAAATAGATCGAACCGATCGCTCGTGTGTCAGTCTTCCAAGGAAGATGAAAAATTACATATTATATATAACAATATATATATATAATTTATTTTTGAATTTATTTAAATAGAAATAAATATAAACAAATAAATAGAAACAAACCAAATCCTATTTCGATCGGATCAAAGATGATGTAGAATTAAGAAATAGGATTGGGATTTTCAGGATAAGGAATAAACAAACCATGGATAAATCCAAGCGAATCTTTCTTAAATCTAAGCGATCTTTTCGTAGGCGTTTGCCTCCGATCCAATCGGGGGATCGAATTGATTATAGAAACATGAGTTTAATTAGTCGATTTATTAGCGAACAAGGAAAAATATTATCTAGACGGGTGAATAGATTGACCTTAAAACAACAACGATTAATTACTATTGCTATAAAACAAGCTCGTATTTTATCTCCGTTACCTTTTCTTAATAATGAGAAACAATTTGAAAGAAGCGAGTCAACCGCTAGAGCTGCTGGTCTTAGAACCAGAAAAAAAATAGGTTGACTCTTCAATTGAATTGAATCAAAATAAAATTCCAATCCAAACTCAAATGCGGATTGACGTTTTTTTTTTGTTCGAAAAATCGTAAAATCGAAATGTCCTGTCGTAAGAAAAAAAATGGGAGAAGAGGAATAAATATTTTTTATTTAACGTCTTTCTTCATTTTGATGACTTTATCATATTTTATCATACTAATTTCTACTCTACCTTCCCAGAGTTCATTCTCCAGGGAACTCCATTTAAACTATTCCAACGGATTCCTTCCAATCTCTTTATTTTATGATCTCATTGGAAATCATATAAAGACAACTCTTATTTAATATAGCTATTTGTGCAAGTATTTTACGATTAAGAAGTAACTGTCTCTTGTACAGATTGTGTATAAATTTACTATAACTAAAGTATACTTTATTCTCGCGAATTACTGCATTTATCCGAGTGATCCACAACCGACGAAAATCTCTCTTTTGTCTACCTCTATCCCGATGAGCCGAAACCAAAGCTCTTATTTTCTGTTGAGTAATAGTACGAGTAAGTCTTGAATGAGCCCCTCGAAAGGTTGATGCAAATAAACGAATTTTTGTTCTACGTCTTCGAGCTATATACCCTCGTTTAATTCTGGTCATTGAATAAATGAAACTTTGATGAATAACTAATCGATTTCCTTTCTTTCAGTTATTCCCTTCCCGTATCCTAGTCTATTAATAACAAAACTGATTCTTCCAATGTATAAAATTAAAATTCCAATGGCTTTTGCTACTATAACCTTCCCGACCACGATTTTTTTTTTTTTTTTCTAGGTGAAATGCCTAGAAAAAAATTGTATTGATATTAGGTATCAAAAACACATAAAAGTAGTAAATATAAATGGATATAGTGGGTTCCATCGTTTCTATGGTTACTTCTTAAACGGTGAGGTCCTCTCTATACACCGGAGCCCTTCTTTCGTTTAATCAATGTTATTGTTAACTTGTACAGTTCACACTCTTTGGCTCTACCCATAATTATCCAGTACGAGGTCTTTCACAATGAGATCTACTTATACAGTAACGGTATTTAATTATGAAGATTAGCTGAGTAGCTGACCCTGTTAGTCCGTTCTTGCAAGAGTAAGGCATAATTTTTCTGCTTTTTAAAATAGTATTTCCCCTGCTTAATGGATATCATTTGCTATCAATGGAGAATTCTTTCTCATCTTAAATTTAAAACGGAGTTAATTGGATTTGCACCAACGGAAACCATACATTTGATACCACAATAGAAGGATAGATCTTTTTGATTTTTAGATATTGAATGGAGTTCTTCCATTCTAGTCTATTCACTGGTACTGATCGTTGATACTGGATCAATTGTTTTCTTTCTTTTGTCCTAGCCCATGATCTGAACGAGTCGCACATACACCCTAGTACATGTTCCTCGTCGCTGAGGACATCCCCCAAGAGCGGGGGATTTCGTGACATTTCTGATTGGCTGTCTTGTGTTTCTAATAAGTTGTTTAATAGTTGGCATATTGAATCATATACATAATGGGCTGGTTTAGATCGATCTTAACCGGATGATTATGAATTATTTTATTTCTATATTAATAGATTAATGAATAGAATATTAAATCCGGTAAGAAGATAAAATCTCAAATCACCAATTCGTCTGAAATTTTTGTTATTTTTTCTTTTTTATTCAGTCGCTACAAGATCAACAATTCCATGAGCTTGGGCTTCTGTTGCTGACATAAAAACATCTCTTTCCATATCTTCGGATACAACCCATAAGGGTTTGCCTGTCCTTTGTACATAAACCCTTGTGACGGTTTCGCGCAGCTTCAAAAGTTCTTCCGCTTCCAAGATAAATTCTCCCGTCTGTGCCTCATAAAAAGAACTAGCAGGTTGATGGATCATTACCCTGATGATATAACATAATAAATGTTTATTCTATCTCGCATGATGATAAGGTGAAGAGATAAAGAATAATAAAATATAGAATTGAACAACCGTACAGGCATCTTTTACGCATTGCATACGGCTCTATAATGGAATTCGTTTTTACCTTACTTAAATATCAAATAAATTAAATATAGGGTCTATCAGATTCGGGTTGGTAAATGATCCAATAACCACCCTTCTTTTTGTTTTTGGAGTAGTTCAAAAATACTATGATGGCTCCGTTGCTTTATATATTTATTTCGTCTGTTATTTAGCAATCCCAAAGTTTCTTTTTTTTTTTCAAATAAAAAAACAAGATTTTTTTTATTTTCATATTCTTTCATAACCTAAATATTGTTAAGAGCCTCCCGGCGTGAAAACAAAAAAGTTTGTGACGCTGAAATAGGCCTCCCGATAGATTAGATAAAATCGGAAATACCTTTTATCTCATACTACTCTTTCGATACATAATTTAAGGGTTAAAAAAATTTATCATATCGAATTCGAAGTGCCATGCTATTATTACTTAATATTCATATTTCATATAGCGCGAAGGCATAGTCTTCTTTTTTCTCTCAAATCAAATAAAAAACTCATTGGCGCCAAGCGTGAGGGAATGCTAGACGTTTGGTAATTTCTCCTCCGACCAGAATAAAAGATCCCATTGAAGCGGCTAATCCCATGCATATTGTCTGTATATCTGGTCGCACAAATTGCATAGTATCATAAATAGCTACTCCGGGTATTACCCATCCGCCAGGAGAATTTATAAACAAATATAGATCTTTGGTATCATCCTCTATACTGAGATATACCATAAGACCAATAAGTTGATTCGAGATCTCGCTATCAACCCCTTGGCCTAAAAAAAGTAATCTTTCTCGATAAAGTCGGTTGATTGGGATAAAGTTGTATCCCTTAGAAACCGTACATGCACCTTTTGATGCATACGGTTCAACAAAAATAACGAAAAAAAAAAAAGAATCAATGTGTAGATGTAGATTCTAGCGCTTTCTTTTATTTATTTTTTTTTTTTTCATACCAGGCTTTTAACTTATAAAAAGGGGCTTTTCTTTCATTTTTCAAAAAAGATGGGTTTTGGCCTGTTTTGTTTATCTATAAAAAAAATTACTAAATTTATCTAACTAACTTTTCATTGATGTATTGTTTCATCGAGATACAATCTCAATCGCGATGTAATTTTCTTGTTCCTGAATGGGCTTCTTCAATTTTTTTAGGTTTATGCTCTACTCCGAGTAAAGATCCGCCCGATTTGGATTTGCACATATATGACAAATGCCCCAATACCACGTCCTTTTGCTATGACTTCCTTTTTACAATTTATTTCATGTCTTACAACAGATATTCAATGCATTCATCATATTACTCGATTGATTAACAGTTTGAGATCACTTCTATTATAAATATATAAAGAAATAGAATATGATAGAAATAGTAATCATAAATAGATTTATTACCGGTTTTTTTCTAAACGGAGCCTGGATACTTCATTTTATTGGCCTAACCAAGATAACCATAAATTATTCTAATTGATAATATTAATCTGTATACCCTCCCGAAAAAATGGATCTAATTGAACTTCACGCTCCAAATTTTTGATAATTCAATCAATCTTTCTTGGGCGAAGGGGAGGATATCTCGATCGGGGAAGAGAATGGGGAAATACCATATGACCCAATATATCTGACAAGTCGCACTATATGTCAATCCACAATGCATCTTCCTCTCCAGGACTTCGAAAAGGTACTCTTGGAACACCAATAGGCATTAAATAAAAGAAAAATTAAGTACTATATCTCACTTTGATGTGAAAGCGTAACAATGGATTTAGTGTCCTACTAATATTGGCCTTTATCATATTTTATCCATAGATTGACTAAGTTCATAAAAAAAGATAAAGAAGACAAAATGAATAAAGGAAAATTATTACAAATAAGTCCTTTGAATGATGAACAAATATATATATACATTCACTCATATAAAATGGTATCAACTCCCCTACCATTGCGTATTGGTACTTATCGGGTGTAGAATAGATCTGCTTCTTTTTGTTCCTACGAACAAAATAGTTTCATTATTACTAAAAGTAATTGAAAAGAATCAAACAAATCAAACAAATATTAATTCTTTCCCCAAGATAATCCACTAAAAAGAGGGTCCACAGCATAGTTTTTTCCAATGCAATAAAGTTACATTGTGTCTATTTTTCATTGATAAAGGGGTATTTCCATGGGTTTGCCTTGGTATCGTGTTCATACCGTCGTATTGAATGATCCCGGTCGTTTGATTTCTGTCCATATAATGCATACAGCTCTGGTTGCTGGTTGGGCCGGTTCGATGGCTCTATACGAATTAGCAGTTTTTGATCCTTCTGATCCTGTTCTTGATCCAATGTGGAGACAGGGTATGTTCGTTATACCCTTCATGACTCGTTTAGGAATAACCAATTCATGGGGCGGTTGGAGTATCACAGGGGGTACTGTAACGAATCCGGGTATTTGGAGTTACGAAGGTGTGGCCGGGGCACATATTGTGTTTTCGGGCTTGTGCTTTTTGGCAGCTATCTGGCATTGGGTGTATTGGGATCTAGAAATATTTACTGATGAACGTACAGGAAAACCCTCTTTGGATTTGCCTAAGATCTTTGGAATTCATTTATTTCTATCAGGGGTGGCTTGCTTTGGTTTTGGTGCATTTCATGTAACAGGATTGTATGGTCCTGGAATATGGGTGTCCGATCCTTATGGACTAACTGGAAGGGTACAATCCGTAAATCCAGCGTGGGGTGTGGAGGGTTTTGATCCTTTTGTTCCGGGAGGAATAGCCTCTCATCATATTGCAGCAGGGACCTTGGGCATATTGGCGGGTCTATTCCATCTTAGTGTACGTCCACCTCAACGCCTATACAAAGGATTACGTATGGGAAATATTGAAACCGTCCTTTCCAGTAGTATTGCTGCTGTCTTTTTTGCCGCTTTTGTAGTTGCTGGAACTATGTGGTATGGTTCAGCAACTACCCCGATTGAATTATTTGGTCCCACTCGTTATCAATGGGATCAAGGATACTTCCAACAAGAAATATATCGAAGAATTGGTGCTGGGTTGGCTGAAAATCAAAGTTTATCTGAAGCTTGGTCTAAAATTCCCGAAAAACTAGCTTTTTATGATTACATCGGCAATAATCCGGCAAAGGGGGGGTTATTCAGAGCGGGCTCAATGGACAACGGGGATGGAATAGCGGTTGGGTGGTTAGGACATCCTATCTTTAGAGATAAAGAGGGGCGCGAACTTTTTGTACGTCGTATGCCTACTTTTTTTGAAACATTTCCGGTTGTTTTGGTAGACGGAGACGGAATTGTTAGAGCCGATGTTCCTTTTAGAAGGGCGGAATCTAAATATAGTGTCGAACAAGTAGGTGTAACTGTCGAGTTCTATGGCGGCGAACTCAACGGAGTCAGTTATAGCGATCCCGCTACTGTGAAAAAATATGCTAGACGTGCTCAATTGGGTGAGATTTTTGAATTAGATCGTGCTACTTTGAAATCCGATGGTGTTTTTCGTAGCAGTCCACGGGGTTGGTTTACTTTTGGACATGCTTCGTTTGCTTTGCTCTTCTTCTTCGGACACATTTGGCATGGTGCTAGAACCTTGTTTCGAGATGTTTTTGCTGGTATTGATCCAGATTTAGATGCTCAAGTGGAATTTGGAGCATTCCAAAAACTTGGAGATCCAACTACAAGAAGACAAGTAGTCTGATACAATATGCTTTGTTACTTGTTACTTTTCATTTTGATTTTCTTTTTGTGATTTTTAGATGGGGTACCAGATAAATCTTGATTTGAATCACTGCCTTTTCTTTGACTCTTGTTCTTTATTTATCCGGGAGACGATCCCAAATAAACAGGTATGGAAGCTATAATTGTAAATCACGATCGAATCTATGGAAGCATTGGTTTATACATTCCTTTTAGTCTCAACTCTAGGAATAATTTTTTTCGCTATCTTTTTTCGAGACCCGCCTAAAGTTCCAACTAAAAAGGTGAAATGATTTGTCATTATCTCAATTAAAGTACGGATCCTCCCAATATTGGGAGGATCCGTACTTCAACTAGTCCCCGTGTTCCTCGAATGGATCTCTTAGTTGTTGAGAGGGTTGCCCAAAAGCAGTATATAAGGCGTACCCAGTAAAACTTACAAGTAAACCAGATAAAAAGATGGCAACTAGGGTTGCTGTTTCCATGATTATATAGTTTTAAGACATTATAAAGTTTTAAGACCACAATGGATCTATGATAAGATCATTTATTTACAACGGAATGGTATACAAAGTCAACAGATCTTACTGAATATAAAATATTATGGCTACACAAACCGTTGAAGGTAGTTCTAGATCTGGCCGCCCAAAACGAACTAATGCGGGGAGTTTATTGAAACCATTGAATTCAGAATATGGTAAAGTAGCTCCTGGGTGGGGAACTACTCCTTTGATGGGTCTCGCAATGGCTCTATTCGCGATATTCCTATCTATTATTTTGGAGATTTATAATTCTTCCATTTTACTGGATGGAATTTCAATGAATTAGATTCACAAGAACCATTAACTGGCTTTTTCAATACAAAGTGAAGCGTTTAGGTTTCTGATTTTTATCCCATTCTATTTTGGTAGTTTGACCGTGGAATTTCTTTGTTTCTGTATTTCCGGAATATGAGTGTGTGACTTGGTATAAATGATCCTATGGATAGTACAGAGAATGGGTCTGTCATCTTGATAGAGATGGTTTTACTTCGTCGGATATTCATTCTAGTATCTGGAGCACGGAATATATGAAATAGATTACTATTAGAACTATGATTCATACTTAATAGTCAGACCTCGTGTCCGGACTTCAAAAAATTTTTTCAAAGAGTTAGAAGTTATAAATAGAAATATTTTTATTCTTTCAAACTTTCGTTTATGCTTATTTTGATCAAAGGACAAAACAAAGGTTTCTTTGGTTTGGATTTTTAGTCATTATATCTATTCATTGAATAAGTGATGATCCAATGGTTCTTACTCAGGGAATTTTGGGACTTAGACTTAGTTTGAAAGGGTTTTATTGAATCATCGTGGTTTTAGTATGAATCTGAGGTTTTAATCAATTCATAGGGTCTTAACAAGAGAATTCCTATCAATAATAAAGAAAACAGCAGTAAAGCCGCATTACACATAAATAACACCAAAGAAAATAGGTAAATAGAAGATTCAAGAGGCCTATAACGATCAATATATAGACGAATGAGCCGACTTGATTTTTTGGCATTATAACCACAAAGAAGAGCTTTCGGATTTTTATTCTTTAGTATCTTCAAAAAAAAAATTGAATCATAAATCATAGAATTAATAAATTTCAAACTTTATATTACACACATCCGTTAGAACTAGTATTTGGGTGTTTCTGTTTGAGCCGTACGAGATGAAATTTTCATATACGGTTCTCCGGGGGGGTCCCCTTGATTTACCTATCTCAATAAAATCTATGATTGGTTCGAAGAACGTCTTGAGATTCAGGCAATTGCCGATGATATAACTAGTAAATATGTTCCTCCTCACGTCAACATATTTTATTGTCTAGGGGGAATTACGCTTACTTGTTTTTTAGTACAAGTAGCTACCGGGTTTGCTATGACTTTTTATTATCGTCCGACCGTTACGGAGGCCTTTGCTTCTGTTCAATATATAATGACTGAAGCTAATTTTGGTTGGTTAATCCGATCAGTTCATCGATGGTCGGCAAGTATGATGGTCCTAATGATGATCCTGCACGTATTTCGCGTGTATCTCACCGGCGGCTTTAAAAAACCTCGTGAATTGACTTGGGTTACAGGTGTGGTTTTGGGTGTATTAACCGCATCTTTTGGTGTAACTGGTTATTCCTTACCTCGGGACCAAATTGGTTATTGGGCAGTAAAAATTGTAACAGGCGTACCAGACGCTATTCCTGTAATAGGCTCGCCTCTGGTAGAGTTATTACGCGGAAGTGCTAGTGTAGGACAATCCACTTTGACTCGTTTTT